TTAAATAAAATAAAAAATATTTTTTATTAAAAAAATGTTTCTTGGTTTATATTTAAATTTTAATAAATTAAAATTAAATTTTAAAAAATATTTATTAATTATATTAAATAATTATTTAATTAAGTATGATTTTATTAAAAAAATTATCTTAATTTGTTATAAATGCTTGTTATTAAGAAATTATTAAAGTATTAGATGTTTTATTATTATTTATTAGTTATAATATATTTATGGTAAAATTTTGATTATAATTATATAATTTTGTATTATTTTGTTTTAAAATTTATTTATTTATTTATTTGAGTTTTAATGTTTAATTAATATTTTATTTATTATTTAGATTGATGATTTATTTAATTAATTATAAAATTTTTTATTTAAATTAAAAATTATGTATTTTAATAATATTAAACCATATAATTATTATTTTATATATAAATATAATTTATTTTATTATAAAATTTTATTTAATAATGAAAATACATGAAATTTTTTGATTATTAATAAATTCTTAAAGGATTTTAATAATTCTCGGTACTAAATATTAAATATTAAAGAGATTTAGATTTAATTATTAATTTAAGTATAAACTAAATATGTGCCAGCAGTTGCGGTTAACCATAATATACAAATAAAATAGTTTGGTTATTAGTATTAAATATAATTTGTAATTTAATTTTTTTTAGTAAAGTAAAATTTAATTGAGAATTATTATTATAATTATTTTATTCTATTAAATTTTATTTAAAACTAGGATTAGATACCCTATTGTAAAAATTTAAATTAATTTACTAAAAAATTAATAGTTATGTTCTTTAAATTTAAAAAATTTGGCGGTATTTTAGTCTGATTAGAGGAACCTGTTTTTTAATTGGTAATCCACGACTAATTTTACTTATTTGTAATAGTTCATATATCGCTGTCATGGATATATTTAAAAATTTATTTTCTTTATTTATTTTTATAATTTATGTTAAGTCAAGATGTGGTTAATAAATAAGTATATAATGGGTTACATTACATTTTATTTTTGGATTTTAAATGAAAATTAAAATGAAATTGGATTTAATAGTAAATTTATTTATTTAATTAATATGAATAAAGATCTAAAATATGTACATATTGCCCGTCATTCTTATTAAAAATAAGACAAGTCGTAACAAAGTAAATGTACTGGAAAGTGTATTTAGAAAGATTTTATTTAATATAAATAAATATCTAAATTTAAGTATATCATTTACAATGATAAGATGTTGTTAAACTTTATTTAAATTAATTTTATTAATATATTTATTTTTTTTTAGATTTTTTATAAAAGTAATTTATTTTTTTTAAAGTTTTAGTATTAAGTAAAAATTAATTTATAGATTTATAGTTTAATAGTATTGTAAAAGAATTATTTAAATTTTTAAAAGAATATTTTTAGTACCTTTTGTATCAGGGTTAATTAAAATTTTTAATTTTTTTTTAATTTCTCAAAATTTATAGAGTTAATTTTATTATTAATTTATTGTTTTATAAATATTTATAAAATAATATTAGTTTTGAAATTTAATTCGTTATATTATATTTAGTTATTTAAGATTTAAATTTAATTTAAAATTTTAAAAGTTATTTTGATTTTATATATTAATATTTTAAATTTAAATTATTTTAGGGATAAGCTTAAAATTTTTATATAATAATTTATTTATTTTAATAATTTATAGGAATAGAAATTTTTATTTTAAGTTTGTAAAAATTTATTATTTATTTATTTTTAATTTATTATAAATTTATTTATTTTTTTTATTAAATTTTATTAATTAATATTTAATTTTTAGTAATAATGATTAAATTAGTATAATTTATATTTATAAATTATGAATTCGGCAAAAATTATTTTCATCTGTTTAACAAAAACATTGTATTAAGTTTAATTTAATATAGGATCTGCTCAATGATTTATTAAATAGCTGCAGTATTTTGACTGTGCAAAGGTAGCATAATAATTAGTCTTTTAATTGAGGACTTGTATGAAAGATTTGATGAGAAATAAACTTTATTATTTATATAATTAAAATTTTATTTTTAAGTAAAAAAGCTTAAATTATTTAAAGGGACGATAAGACCCTATAAAACTTTATAAATATAAATTTTAATTTTTTTGGTTTATAAATATTTTAATTTTGTTATTTATTTTATTGGGGTGATAAAAAAAATTATTAAACTTTTTTTAAAATTTTACATTATTTAGTGAGTATTTGAATTAAAATTTTTAATTATAGGAAAAAGTTACTTTAGGGATAACAGCGTAATTAATTTTTTAAGTTCAAATTTAAAAATTAGTTTGCGACCTCGATGTTGAATTAAGATTAATCTTAGGTGCAAAATTTTAAGTATTAGGTCTGTTCGACCTTTAAATTCTTACATGATTTGAGTTCAAACCGGTGTAAGCCAGGTTGGTTTCTATCTTTTAATAATTAAATTATTTTAGTACGAAAGGATTAAATAATTAAATTAAATTTTTTATTAAATGAATTAAATTAATTTAACTATTTTGGCAGATAATTGTGTTAAATTTAGAATTTAATTATATAATTTTAATTATAGATAGTAATTTTTATATTTGTAATGATTATTAATTTTATTATTTTATTTTTAATGGTTTTTATAAGAGTAGCTTTTTTTACTTTATTAGAACGTAAAGTTTTAGGTTATATTCAATTACGTAAAGGTCCTAATAAGTTTTTTATTAAAGGTATTTTTCAGCCTATAGGTGATGGTTTAAAATTATTTTTTAAAGAAGTTAATTATCCTAGAAATATAAATTTTTTTATTTTTATAGTTTCTCCTATATTAGGTTTATTAATTTCTATTTTTTTTTGATTTATTTATCCTTATATTGGTATAAATTATATTATGGGTTTTGGTTTAATTTATATATTTTGTTGTTCAAGTTTAATAGTTTATATTTTTTTAATAATTAGATGATCATCTAATTCTAATTATTCAGTTTTGGGAATAATTCGTTTTATTTCTCAAATAATTTCTTATGAAGTAAGAATAATAATTATTATTATAAATTTGATATTTTTAGTTAATAGATTTAATTTAAATGATTTTTATATTTATCAAATAAATTCTAAATTTTTTTTTTTTCTTTTTTTAATATTTATTTTATTATTAATTAGATTTTTAGCAGAAATAAATCGTTCTCCTTTTGATTTTTCTGAAGGGGAATCAGAATTAGTTTCTGGTTTTAATATTGAATTTAGAAGTTTATCTTTTATTTTTATTTTTATATCTGAATATATAAGAATTATATTTATAGGTATATTATTATGTGAAATATTTTTTGGTTTAATAATAAATAAATTTTATTTAAATATTTTTATTTTAATATTTATATTTTTGGTTATTTGATTACGTGGGTTTTTACCACGTTTTCGTTATGATAAGTTAATGTATTTAGTTTGAAAATTAATTTTACCTTTATCATTATTTTTATTTGTATTTAATTTTTCTATTAAATTATTTAACTTATATCATTAATTTTAGTATAAAGTTAATAGAATTAATTTCTATTTTTTATTTTCAAAATAAATATTTTAAATAAATTAATTAACTAATTTTAATAAGTTATTAATTTATCTCATAATTTTATAATATAAAAATTAATAAAAAAATATGAAAAATAAATTGTTGTAAAAATTTGACTTGTTGAAATAAAAGGATATTCAACTGGTTGTATTCCAATTCAAGTTAATATAAGAAATGTTATAATAAAAATTCAAAATAAAATTTTGTTTATAGGGTAAAATTTATTTCTTAAAAAGTTTTTATTATTTAATAAAGGTATAATTAATAAAATTATAATTGATAATATTAAAGCAATTACTCCTCCTAATTTATTAGGGATTGCTCGTAAAATTGAGTATGAAAATAAAAAATATCATTCTGGTTGAATATGATTAGGTGTAACTATTGAATTTGCTATAATAAAATTATTATGATCATTTAGTAAATAAGGAAAAATTAAGGTTAAAATAAAAAATATTCATATAAATATGATTAATCCAATTAAATCTTTAATTATAAAATAAGGTGAAAATGTAATTTTATCAAAATTTCTATTGATTCCTAAAGGATTATTAGATCCTGTTATATGTAAAAAAAAAAGATGAATAAAAGTAAATAAAATAATAATAAAAGGTAAAATGAAATGAATTGAAAAAAATCGTGTTAGTGTGGCATTATTAATTGAAAATCCTCCTCAAATTCAAGTTACAATTGAGTTTCCTAAATATGGGATTGCTGATAAAAGATTTGTAATAACTGTTGCTCCTCAAAATGATATTTGTCCTCATGGTAAGACATAACCTACAAAGGCTGTTATTATAGTTAGTAGTAATAGTAATACTCCAATAATTCATGTTATTTTAAAATTAAATGAATTTATATAAATTCCTCGTCTAATATGAATATAAATCATAATAAAAAATATTGATGCTCCATTAGCATGGAATGAACGAATTAATCATCCAAAATTAACATTTCGATTTATATTAATAATTCTTTGAAAAGCTAAATTAATATCTGTTTTGTAATGAAAAGCTAGAAATAATCCTGTTAAAATTTGATTAATTAAACAAATTATTAGTAAAGATCCAAAATTTCATATAAAACTAATTCTGGCAGGTGTTGGTAAATTTAATATTGGTGATAAAATTTTTATTATGTTTTTTTTCATTAATTGTTTTTTTGTCGAATTGGTCCTTTATTAATTTTTAATATTCAAATAATTAAAATTAATATAAAAAATAAAATAAATATAATTATATAAATTATAATATTATTAGGTAATATAAATATATTTAATAAGTAAAAATTATCTTCAAATATAAATTTATTTTCATAATTTATATTTTCTATATTTAAAAATAATTTAAAGTAGAATAATATAAAACATATAAAGATTAATTTATAAATTATATTTTTATAATTTTTATTAATATTTAATTCATTAAAAGCAATTCTTGAAATATATAAAAAAATAATTATTAATCCTCCAATATATAAAATGAAAACTATAAATGAAATTCATGATGTTTTATTAATTAGATTAATCATTATAGTTAAAGTTATTGTTTGAATTAAAATGATTAAATTTGATCTAATAGGTGATTTTATTATTGTTAATATAATTGCTATAATTAAATTAGTTAATAGAATAATTTTTAAAATTCAGTATATATTTTAATTAAAATATTAATTTTGGAGATTAATGATAATATGTTTATATTTATACTGATTTATTTTAAATAATTTTATAATTTTGATTTACAATATCAATGTTTTTTTTTAAACTATTAAAATGATAAATTTATTTATTTTAGTTTTAATATTTATATTATTTTCTGGAGTTTTATTTTATATTTTTAATTTTAATCATTTATTAATAATACTTTTAGGATTAGAATATTTATTATTAATTTTATCTTTATTATTTTTATTAAATTTAATAATATTTATTAAACAATACATTTTGTTATTAGTTTTTTTTATTTTTTGTATTAGTGAAAGAGTATTAGGTTTAACAATTTTGATTTTAATAGTTCGTATGTATGGTAATGATTATTTAAAATCTCTAATAGTTTTACAATGTTAATAATTTTAATATTAATTATTTTTGGTATGATTTTTTTTAGCTTAAATATTAAAAGATGATGATTAGCCCAGAATTTTTTTTTTTTTTTTTTTTTTTTTATATATTTTAAGATTCCAATATTCAATTATTTTTTAAATATTAGATATTTATTTGGTATAGATATATTTTCTTATTTAATATTTATATTAGGTATTTGAATTATTAGATTAGTTTATATTTCTAGATTTAATTTTAAAACTAATTATTCTAATTATTTTAATTTATTGATATTTATTTTTTTAATTATTTTTTATTTTTGTTTTTTTAGTAATAATTTTCTTTTATTTTATATTTTTTATGAAATTAATTTGATTCCTGTAATTATTTTAATTTATGGTTGAGGATATCAATATGAACGTTTTAAAGCTGGATTTTATTTATTTATTTATATAATTTTTTTTTCTTTACCTTTTTTTTCATGTTTATTAAGTTTGAATAATTTTAATTTTATATTTATATATTATTTTGATTATTTTAATAATTTAAATTTTTATTATTATATATTTTTAATAATAATTTTTTTAGTTAAAATACCTTTGTTTATATTTCATATTTGATTACCTAAGGCTCATGTTGAAGCTCCTATTTGTGGTTCAATAATTTTAGCTGGTATTATATTAAAATTAGGTGGATTTGGTATTTATCATATTTTAATATTAATTTTTAAAATTAATCTTAAATTTAATTATTTATTAATTTCTTTATGTTTATTAGGAATAATAGTTTTAAGATTAGTTTGTTTTTTTCAGAGAGATTTAAAAATTTTAATTGCTTATTCTTCTGTTGTTCATATAGGTTTGGTAATTATTGGATTTTTAACTTTAAATAGTTGAGGTTATTTTGGTTCATTAATTTTAATATTTGGACATGGTTTATGTTCTTCTGGATTATTTTGTTTAAGAAATATTTGTTATTTACGTTTTAAAAGTCGTAGAATATTTTTAAATAAAGGTTTAATTAATATTTATCCTTTTTTGTCATTTTGATGATTTTTATTATGTTCTTCTAATATATCTTTTCCTCCTTCTTTAAATTTATTTGGTGAGTTATTTTTATTAATTAGTTTAATAATTTGATTAGATTATTTTTATATATTATATTTATTAATTATAATTTTAATATTTTTATATAGTCTTTATTTATATTTATATACTCAATATGGTAAATTATTTTTTAATATAAATTATTTAGTTTATATTAATTTATCTGAATATTTATTATTATTTATACATTGATTACCTTTAAATTTAATTTTTTTAATTATAGAATTATTTTGTTATTTAAATAGTTTAATTAAAATATTAATTTGTGGAATTAGAGATTATGTAATATATTTAAATAATTAAATTTAATTTTTTTTTTTTTTTTTTTTTTTTTTTTTTATATCATTTATTATTTTTTTTATTTTAGGTTTATTTTTAATTTATTTTGATAAATTTTATTTTATTGAATATATATTTTTTTTTTTTAATTCTTGTATAGTTTTATATGTTATTTTGTTGGATTGAATATCTTTAATATTTATTTCTTTTGTATTTTTGATTTCTTCAATAATTTTATTATATAGAATGGAATATATAAATTATGATTTTAATAAAAATCGTTTTTTAATATTGATAAATTTTTTTATTATATTTATATTTTTTTTAATTATTAGTCCTAATTTAATTAGAATTTTATTAGGTTGAGATGGTTTAGGAATAGTTTCTTTTTGTTTGGTTGTTTTTTATCAAAATAAAAAATCTTATAGTTCTGGATTAGTAACTGTTGTTTTAAATCGTTTAGGTGATTTATTTATTATTATATCTATAATTTGAATATTAAATTTTGGTTCTTGAAATTTTATTTTAATTAATTATTATAGAAATTTAAATTATTTATTTTTTATTAGTTTAATAATTATATTTGCTTCTTTAACTAAAAGAGCTCAAATTCCTTTTTCTTCTTGATTGCCTTTAGCTATAGCAGCTCCTACTCCTGTTTCTTCTTTAGTTCATTCTTCTACTTTAGTAACTGCTGGTATTTATTTAATAATTCGTTTTAATGAAATTTTTTTAAATTTTTCTTTTTTAAATTATTTAATAGTAATTTCTTGTTTAACTATATTAATGGCTGGTTTAAATGCTATTTTTGAGTTTGATTTAAAAAAAATTATTGCTTTTTCTACTTTAAGTCAAATAAGTTTTATATTTATAATTTTATGTTTAGGTAAGATTGATATATGTTTTTTTTATTTATTAATACATGCTTTATTTAAATCTATAATATTTTTAAGATCTGGTATTTTGATTTTAAATATAAATAATAATCAAGATATTCGTAAGATAGGTGGATTGATTGATTATTTACCTTTTTGTGGATTAATTTTTATATTTACTTTAATATCATTGTGCGGTTTTCCTTTTTTTTGTAGTTTTTATTCTAAAGATTTAATTTTTGAGTATTTTTTAATAATAGATTTAAATTTTTTTTTTTTTTTTTTTTTTTTATTTTCTTTTTTTTTAACTTTTTTTTATTCAATTCGTGTTATTTATTATTTGATAATAATAAATTTTTCTATATATAATTATTTAATAATTATTAAATTTGAAAGAAAAATCTTGATTATTAGTATAATGTTTATTAGTTTTATTATATTATTTTTTGGTTCTTTTTTTATATGGTTAATATTTTATAAATTTGATTTAATTTTATTAGAATTTAAGTTTAAAATTTTAAGAATATTAATTTTATTTTTTAGAATTTGATTTTTTTTTGAGCTTAATAATTTTTTATTTTCTATAAAATATTTAATTTCTTTTTTTAATATTTTTTTTTTTAGTTTAATATGAAATTTATTATTTTTTAAAGTAAATTTTTTTTTAAATAATTTTCTTTCTTTAGGATTTTATACTTTAAAGGTTTTTGAAATTGGTTGAATTGAATATAATTTAAATAGTGGTTTAATTTATTTTTTTAAAAAAATAATTGAATTTAGACAGAATATTTTTTTAAATAGTTATAGGGTTTATATTTTATTATTTTTTTTATGATTTTTAATTATTTTATTATTTAATTATTAAATTTAAATAGCTTAATTAAAGAGAGCATTATATTGAAGATATAAAGGTAAAATAATTTTTTTTAAATATTTTTTTAATGAATTTGTTTGTTTTTTTAGTTATTTAAAAATAAATTTTTAAAATAATTTATAAAAAAAAATTTTAATTTTGATGATGATTTTTTTAAATAAAGTTAAAATCTAGTTATGTTAATTTTTGTTGTTTTTACAAAAAGACTAAATTTTGATTTAATTTTTTTTAAAATTTTATGTAAGGCTACCTTTGCATATTTTTTTTTAATGAATTTGTTTGTTTTTTTAGTTATTTAAAAATAAATTTTTAAAATAATTATTTATAAATAATAATTATTTTTATATTGAAAATATAATGTTTTAATTTAAACTAATAAATAAATTAAAGATTAAACATTTAAAATGCTTTAAAAGATAGTTAGCAGCTTCTTTTTTTAAAATCTTTTTAATTGGAATTTTTTTCAATATTATTATTAACAGTAATAAACCTCTTTTTGGTTTCAATTAATAAATAAGGATTTTTAATAATCTAATATTAAGTCGAAATTAATATGTAAAATTTTACTTCTTATTTAAGATAAATTATATAATAATTTTTAAAAGCAAATTAAATGTTATAAATTTTAACTATTATCCTTTAAATTTTTCAATTTAATGATCCGAATTTTCATTCATAAAAAATAGTAATAATTATAAATATAAAAAATATTATAAATATAATGTTAAAATATAATATATTAGAAATTTTAAAATTTATAATTATTGGTAGAATAATTGAAATTTCAATATCAAAAATTAAAAAGATAATTGCAATTAAATAAAAGTTCAAAGAAAATGGAATACGTGATTTATTAAATGGATCAAAACCACATTCAAATGGTGCTGATTTATTGTGGTTAAATTTTATTTTTATATTAATTAAAATTATAATTGATAATAATATTACTATAATAATAAATATTGTTATTATTGAAATTAAATTTAGTAAAATTATTTTATTTAAAAATTAAACTTTTTGATTGGAAGTCAAATATACTATTTGTATATTAATAAAATTAATTATTTCATCAATAAAAAGTTATGTATAAAAATAATCAAATAATATCAATGAAATGTCAATATCATGCAGCAAGTTCAAATCTAATATGATGAATATGAGAGAAATGTAATTTTATTATACGTATTAAATTAATTAATAAGAAAATTGTTCCAATTATTACATGTAATCCATGGAATCCTGTTGCTATATAAAATGATGATCCAAAAATTGAATCTGAAAATGTAAATGTTGCTTGTTTATATTCTAATATTTGAAGTATTAAAAAATATATACTTAAAATAATTGTTAAATTTATAAAAATAATTGTTTTTTTTTTTGAATTATTTAATAAATAAAGATGAGTTAATGTTACAGTAAAACTTGATGTTAATAGAATAATTGTATTTAATAATGGAATTAATAGTGGGTTAAAGAAGTTGATATTTTTTGGGGGTCAGTTTAATCCTAATTCAATTGATGGTGCTAATGAATTATGTAAAAAATTTCAGAAAAATGAAATAAATAAAAATATTTCAGAAATAATAAATAAAATTATACTAAATTTAATTAAATTTATGATGTAAAAATTATGATTTCCTTGAAATGTTCTTTCTCGAATTACATCTCGTCATCATAGAATTGAAATAATAATAATTATTATTAAATTTATTAATGATGTTAAATTAAATTTAAAATTTATAATTATAATGTTTGAAATTATTAAATTAAATGTATTTAAAGCTATTAAAATTGGTCATGGACTTAAATTTAAAATAAAATATGGTTGATTAATTTTTATCATTATTCTCTAGAATATAAAGATGAAAGAATTGAAAATACATAGCTTTGAATTAAAGCTACACATAATTCAAAAATTATTATAAATATTTGAATTAAAATAATAATAATTATTATTGAATTAAAATTTAATAATGTTATTAATAAGTGTCCTGCAATTAAATTTGCAGTTAATCGAATAGATAAAGAAAATGGTCGAATAATAATTCTTATTGTTTCGATAATTGTTATTAGTGGGGCTAAATAAATTGGTGTATTAAGTGGAATTAAATGTGCAACTATATTTTTTGTATTTTTACAAATTGATAAAATAATATAAAATAATCAAAATGGTAAAGCTAGAGTAATTGAGAAAATTATATGACTTGATGATGAAAAAATATATGGGAATAATCTAAAAAAATTATTAAGTAAAATAAATATAAAAAGTGCGATAAATAAAAATGCAGGTGATTTAGTTTTTTTAATTTTATATAATATTAAGATTTCATTATTTATTCTATTAAAAATTTTAAATAAAATTCAGTTTATTCGATTTGGTATTATTCATAAAAAATTTGGTATTAATAAAATAATTAAAAAAGTTCTAATTCAATTTATTTCTAAATTAAAAATTGTTGTTGAAGGGTCAAAAATATTAAATAAGTTTATTATAATTTTTTACGTTATTTTTAAATGAGATTTTATTTTTTATATTTTTTATAAAATTAAAATATAATAAGTTTATAATTAAATAAAATATAGAAAAGAAAAATATAAAAAGAATTAATCAGTTAATAGGTGCTATTTGAGGAATTAAGTGATATAAATAAATAATTTTAATTTGACAAATTAATGTTATAACTTTAACTAATCTCTTTCATTAGAAGTAATTGCTAATTTACTATATTTTGATTTAAGAGATCATTACTTTGCTTTTCAGTCATCTAATGATTTAAAAGTTTTTAATTCAGTAAATAAATTTATTTAAATTAATTGATTCAATTTGAATTGGTATGAATCTATGATTAATTCCGCAAATTTCTGAGCATTGTCCAAAGTATATTCCTGGGCGATTTATAAAAAGATTAATTTGATTTATTCGTCCTGGGATTGCATCAATTTTAATTGCTAATCTTGGGATAGTTCAAGAGTGGATAACATCATCTGATGAAATTAATAGTCGAATATTAAATTTGAATGGAATAATAGTTTTATTATCTACTTCAATTAAACGAAAATTTTCTTTATTTAAGTTATTGATTATATAAGATTCAAATTCAATATTTGAAAAGTCTGAATATTCATAAGATCAAAATCATTGATGTCCAAAAATTTTAATTGTTAAAATAGGACATTTAATTTCATCTATTAAATATAATAAGTGCAAAGATGGTATAGCAATAAAAATTAAAATAATAGGAGGAGTTGTAGTTCAAATAAATTCAATTATTTGATTTTCTGAAATTTTAATATTAATAAATTTATTATTTATAATAAATAATATTATATAAGTAATTGTTGATATAATTATAATAATAATAAAAATTGTATGATCATGAAAAAAAATTAATTGTTCTATTAATGGTGAATTTCTATTTTGAAATCTTAGTTTTAATCAAGTTATGATTTCTAAAAAAAGATTATTCTTTATAAATGAATTTTAAGTTCATTGCATATAATTTCTGCCATATTAGAAATTAATAATTAAAGGTAATTCTGAATATGAATGTTCTAAAGGAGGTAGATTATGAATTCATTCAATAGAATTTCTTAGATTTAATTTAAAAATTGTTGTTTTTTTTAAAAAAATTCTATTTCAGATAGAATAAATTAGAATAATGATTCTAAATGTTGAAATTATTGATCCAATTGATGAAATTATATTTCATAATAAAAAGTTATTTGGATAATCTGTATATCGTCGAGGTATTCCATTTAGACCTAAAAAGTGTTGAGGGAAAAAAGTTAAATTTACTCCAATAAATATTAAAATAAATTGAATTTTTAAGATAAAATTATTTATTGAAAATCCTGTAAAAATAGGGAATCAATGAATTAATCTGGCAATAATTGCAAATACAATTCCTATTGATAATACATAATGGAAATGAGCTACTACATAATATGTATCGTGTAAAATAATATCAATAGATGAATTAGCAAGAATTACTCCTGTTAAACCACCAATTGTAAATAAAAAAATAAAACCTAATGATCAAATTGTTGAAGGTGAAAAATTAATTTTAGATCCATAAATAGTAGCTAATCATCTGAAAATTTTAATTCCTGTTGGAATAGCAATAATTATAGTTGCTGAAGTAAAATATGCTCGTGTATCAACGTCTATACCAATTGTAAATATATGATGAGCTCATACAATAAATCCTAATAATCCAATAGTTAACATTGCATAAATTATTCTAATATTACCAAATGTTTCGTTTTTATTTCTTTCTTGACTAATAATATGAGAAATTAATCCAAATCCAGGTAAAATTAAAATATAAACTTCAGGATGTCCAAAAAATCAAAATAAATGTTGATATAAAATTGGATCCCCTCCTCCTGCTGGATCAAAAAATGATGTATTTAAATTTCGATCAGTTAATAATATTGTAATAGCACCAGCTAAAACTGGTAAAGATAAAATTAATAAAATAGCTGTAATTAAAATTGATCAAGGGAAAAGAGGAATTTGATTTAATTTTATATTATTTGGTATTATGTTTAGAATTGTACAAATAAAATTAATTGCTCCTAAAATTGATGAGATTCCTGCTAAATGCAATGAAAAAATAGTTAAATCTACTGAAATATTATTATGTGCAATATTATTTGATAAAGGTGGGTAAATAGTTCATCCTGTACCTGTTCCATTATTGATTAAGAAACTACAGATTATTATTATTAATGATGGTGGTAATAGTCAAAATCTAATATTATTTAAACGTGGAAATGATATATCAGGACATCCTATTATTATAGGAATTAATCAATTTCCAAAACCACCAATAACAATTGGTATAGTTATAAAAAAAATTATAATAAAAGCATGAATTGTAACAATTACATTATATAATTGATTATTATTAATAATTGAATTAATTTGTCTTAATTCAAGACGAATAAGAATTCTAAGTGATGATCCAATTATACCTGATCAAATACCAAATAGGAAATATAGAGTTCCAATATCTTTATGATTAGTTGAAAAAATTCATTTTATAGATAAAATGGCTGATGATAGGTTGTAAATTGTAAATTTATATATAGATTAAATAATCTTTTTATCATTAAATCTTATATTCAAAATATATGATATTAAATTGCAAATTTAAAGGTATTGATTATTTAATTAAGGTTTAAAATTTAATATTTTTAATTTTGAAGATTAATAGTTTATTTATTTAACTTAAAACCTTAATAAATAAATAAGTATCTAAAGAATAATCTAAAAAAATTTATTAGTATAATGAAATTATAATTGTTTTTTTTAAATATTATATATCATTTATTAAAAATATTAAAGTTAAATAATATAAAATAAGTTATTTTAATATAAAAAAGTAAATTTAAAATAGTTAATATGATTAATATTATTATAATAATATATATATTATTATAAATTAAATTTTTAATTAATATTCATTTTATTAAAAATCCTATTATAGGGGGTAAACCTATAATTGAAAAAATTAATATTAATATATTTAATTTGAAAAAAAAATTTAAATTAAATATTTTTATTTGATTAATATAATTAATATTATAATTATTAAGTATTTTAATGATTAAATAATTTAATAGAGAATAAATTAAAAAATAGTTAATTCATAAATTTTCATTTATTAAAATTGCAAATAATATTCATGTAGTATTATTAATTGATGATATGGCTAAAATTTTACGTATTGAATTTTGATTTAAACCAAAAATTGAATTTATAGAAATTAATGCGATTAAAAAAATTATATTTTTATTAATATTTAAATAAGAAATTATAATTAGAGGTGAAATTTTTTGTCAAGTTATTATTAGTAAGCATGATATTCAATTTAATCCTTCTATTATAGAAGGTAATCATAAATGAAAAGGTATTAATCTTAATTTTATTAATAGTGATATTATAATTAATATATTATCATTATTTATAAATATTAAATTTTTATTGATTAAGAAAATTAATAATAAAATTGAGGCAAAAGCTTGAATTAAAAAATATTTTATGGTAGCTTCAATAGAATAAATTGATGATTTAAAATTTAAAATTGGAATAATTGAGAATAGATTTAATTCTAGACCTATTCATATTGATAATCAATTTGATGCTGAAATTGATATTAAAGTTCTAAATATTAATAATGTAAAAAATATAATTTTTGTTAAATTTAAATTTATTAGAAAAAAGAATTTTATTCTATATTTGAAGTATGAATCCAAAAGCTTTGTTTTAGCTTATTTTTCTTAAAAATTATACTTAGGTGTTTATGCATATAAATTTTTGAAATTTAAGGATTAGATGATTTCTTGAAGTGTAATAAAAGTATATATAATACATGATTTACTCTATCAAAGTAATCCTTTTTCAGGCATTTTATT